CTGTAGGATTTGAACCTACGACATCGGGTTTTGGAGACCCGCGTTCTACCGAACTGAACTAAGAGCGCTTTCTTATCAGAATTTTTTTGAACCCCAATACACCTTGCATGTATATATATAATATAGCGTTTCTAAACTAAAAATGAAAGAAAGATTATGTATGTCCAATTTAATTGATCTCAATTTATTCCTCCTTACTGCTCATAGGAGAACTAAAGTAAAAGTATAGGTAGGGATGACAGGATTTGAACCCGTGACATTTTGTACCCAAAACAAACGCGCTACCAAGCTGCGCTACATCCCTTTCAATTGGTCTACAGTTTCATTGTAGAGAATCCCTGTCTTCTTTTCCATAGTGTTATTTCTTCCATTGATATACATAATTTTTATTGTCATTTCTTCTTTTTTGGGGGGGGCTCATGTCATATAACATATTGTATAACATATAATAAAATAATAAAAGACTTATCTATACCCATATGAGACGTTAAAAACAAAAAGAAGGAGGATTTACAATGCGAGATCTAAAAACATATCTTTCCGTGGCACCAGTACTAAGTACTCTATGGTTCGGATCTTTAGCAGGTTTATTAATAGAGATCAATCGTTTATTCCCCGATGCGTTGACATTCCCCTTTTTTTAATTTTAGTTATTGATACGGGAAGGGGATTAGAGATACAATCAAATCAAATAGCTTTAACTAATTAATTGCTATTAAAAAAAAAAAAGACTAAATCTCAGCGAAAATCCCGGCTTAAATTTATATTCTAATAGAGTGAGAACGGGGATGGAAATGTGCTCCTAGGTCAACAGTATCATAAAAAATAGTTAAATAAGATACTGTACTGCAATTAGAAATATAGTTTGAAATAATTGTATTCCTTATTATTTATTATTTTTTGACTATTACTCTAGTGATTGCAACGAAATCTTTCATAATTCGATTTAGAGTTAGCAACTTCTATTTTTTCTTTGTTCCTTTCTTATTCGCTTCAGATTGAAAAAATGGAAGAGTTGAGCGAATCAAAAACCAAAGGGGGTTCATGGCCAAGAGTAAAGATGTCCGAGTAACGGTTATTTTGGAATGTACCAGTTGTGTCCGAAACGGGGTTAATAAAGAATCAACGGGCATTTCCAGATATATTTCCCAAAAGAATCGACACAATACGCCGAGTCGATTGGAATTGAAAAAATTCTGTCCCTATTGTTACAAACATACGGTTCATGGGGAGATAAAGAAATAGATCGAATGCAGGTCTGTTTGTCACTCTTCCAAGGAACATCAAAAATGACATATTATATATATAATATATATTTTAATATAACTAAAGTAAATCCTAATTTCTATTTCCGTATTTCTTCTATTTCAGTCGGATCTAAAAAAAAAAAGAATTAGAACTCAGAAATAGGATTTTCAGGGATAAGGAACAAACAAACCATGGATAAATCCAAGCGACCCTTTCTTAAATCCAAACGATCTTCTCGTAGGCGTTTGCCCCCGATCCAATCGGGGGATCGAATTGATTATAGAAATATGAGTTTAATTAGTCGGTTTATTAGTGAACAAGGAAAAATTTTATCTAGACGCGTGAATAGATTGACCTTGAAACAACAACGATTAATTACTATTGCTATAAAACAAGCGCGCATTTTATCTTTGTTACCTTTTCTTAATAACGAGAAACAGTTTGAAAGAACCGAGTCGACCGCTAGAACTACTGGTTTTAGAACCAGAAATAAATAGGCTTACTCTTCAATCAAATCAAAATTCCAATATGCTATGAACTCAAACCCAGATGGATATTTTGTTCTAAAAATAATCAAATCTAAATTAAATTTTCGTGTTGTAAAAAAAAAAAAAGAATCAAAGAATCGGGGAAGAATCAAAGTTTTTTTGTTTGAGCGCGTTAACTCATTTTGACGACTTTATCATCTTATCAATTTTTTCTTATACTAATTTATACTCTATCTTCCCGGAGTTCATTCTCCGGGGAATGTCATTTAAGTTTTTCGGTAAATTCCTTACAATCCTTTTCCTCTATGATCTCATTAGAAATCATATAAAGACAATTCCTATTTAATATAGCTATTTGTGCAAGTATTTTACGATTAAGAAGCAATTTACTCTTGTACAGATCATTTATAAATCGACTATAACTATAGGATACTTTATTTTCGCGAATTACTGCATTTATCCGAGTGATCCACAAACGACGAAAATTCCTCTTTTGCCTATCTCTATCCCGATGAGCAGAAACCAAAGCTCTTATTTTCTGTTGAGTAATAGTTCGAGTAAGTCTTGAATGAGCCCCCCCAAAGCTTGATGCAAATAAACGGATTTTTGTTCGACGTTTACGAGCTACATATCCTCGTCTAATTCTGGTCATTGAATAAATGAAACTTTGATGAATAACTAATTGATTTCCGTTCTTTTAGTTATTATTTTCCCCTTTACTGGTCGATTAATAACAAAACAGATTCTTCCAATGTATAAAATAAAAATTCCAATGGCTTTGGCTACTATAACCTCCCCGACCACTATATATATTTTTCATTGTAAACATAAAAATCAAATTTAAATGGATAAAGAAATAGTGGTTCCATCGTTTCTATGGTTACTTCTTAAACGGTGAGGTCCTTTCTATACACCGGAACCCCTTCCTGCATTTAATCAATATTCTTGGTAACTTGTACAGTTCACATCCTTTGGCTCTACCCATGAATTATATTATTTAGTAATAGGTCTTTCACAATGAGATCTAACCCATACAGTAACGGTATTTAATTATGAAAGTTAGCTAGGTAGCTGACCCTGTTAGTCCGTTTTTGCAAGAGTGGGAACATTATTTTTCTGCTTATATATTTCCCCCGCTTAATGGATAACCATTTCTTACCAAAGGGGAATTGCTTCTCATCTTAAATTCAGGTGATTGGATTTGCACCAATGGAAACCATAAATTGAATACACAGGGAGATAATGGATCTTTTTGATTTGTAGATAGTGGGTGGAATTCTTCCATTGTACCCTATCCTATTCATATTCTATTTCTATCCTATTCACTGGTCTTGATTGATCACTGATACTGGAAACATACAGTTTGTCTTTTTTTGTGTCCCAGTCCTAGCTCATGATCTAAACGTGTCGCACATACACCCTAGTACATGTTCCTCGGCGCTGAGGACATCCCCGAAGAGCGGGGGATTTCGTGACATTTCTTATTGGCTGTCGTGTGTTTCTAATAAGTTGCTTAATGGTTGGCATGCTGTATCGTATACATAATAGGCTGGTTGAGATCGATCCTAACCGGATGATTATGAATCGCTTTTTTTTTAATCTATTTAATAGAATATTAAACCCGGATAAGAATATAAAGAAAATCGCAACACAACAATAGTAGGGATTTCAGCGAAATCCTTCATTCAACCGCTACAAGATCAACAATTCCATGAGCTTGGGCTTCTGTTGCTGACATAAAAACATCTCTTTCCAGATCTTCGGATACAACCCATAAGGGTTTGCCCGTTCTTTGTACATAAACCCTTGTGATGGTTTCGCGCAGTTTCAGTAGTTCTTCCGCTTCCAAGATAAATTCTCCCGTTTGTGCCTCAGAAAAAGAGGCTGCGGGTTGGTGAATCATTACCCTGATGATAAATAAATGGTTTCTCTATCTTGCAGGATGATGAGGTGCAAAAAAAAAAAAAAAGAATTGAAGAACCGTACGGGCATTTTTTGTGCAGTGCATACGGCTCTCTAATGGAATTTACTTTCACCTTACAGCCAATAAAGAGAAAATCTAGGATCTATCAGACGCAGATCGGTAAATGATCCAATTACCACCCTTCCTTTCGGGGGAGTTAAAAAATACTATGATGGTTCCGTTGCTTTATATATTTATTTCGTCTGTGATTCAGCAATCCCAAAGTTTTTTTGAGCTAAGGCAAAAAATGAATCTGTTCTATAAAAAATAAATATTGTTAAAACCCTTCCGGTGTGAAAACAAAAAAAAGTTTGTGACGCTTAAATGGACTACCCGAAGATAAAATCGGAATATCTTATTATCTCATACTACTCTTTCGATACATAATTTAATGTAAAAAAAAAAGAGAGTTTTATCATATCAAATTTGAAGTGCCATGCTATTATTACTTAATATTCCTGCTAAGGCATAGTATTTTTTTCTTTCAAATAAAAAACTCAATGGCGCCAAGCGTGAGGGAATGCTAGACGTTTGGTAATTTCTCCTCCGACCAGGATAAAGGATCCCATTGAAGCGGCCAATCCCATGCATATTGTATGTACATCTGGTCTTACAAATTGCATAGTATCGTAAATAGCTACTCCGGGTATTACCCACCCTCCGGGAGAATTTATAAACAAATAGAGATCTTTGGTATCATCCTCTATACTGAGATATACCATAAGACCAATAAGTTGATTTGAGATCTCACTATCAACCTCTTGGCCTAAAAAAAGCAATCTTTCTCGATAAAGTCGGTTGATTAGGATAAAAAACTATCCCTTAGGAACCGTACATGCACCTTTTGAGGCATACGGTTCAAAAAATAGCGGAAAAAAGATCAATGTATAAGATTCCAGCCCCTTTATTTTGGCTTAGAGTAGGTTCTATCTAACTTTTAACAAAGGAACCCTTTTTTTTTTCATAAAATAAGTTTTTGCTCGTTTTCCTATAACCTATAATACGAAATTCATTACACTTATCAAACACACTTCTCATTGATATATTGTTTCATCGAGATCCAATCCAAATTACGATGTAATTTTCTTGTTCCTGAAGGGGTCCCTTCCATTTTTTTAGGTTTATGCTCTACTCCAGGTAAAGATTTCCGCGATTTCGATTTGCACATATAGGATAAATGCTCCCAATACCACTTCTTTTTCTTTTTTTAATTCATTTGATGCCTTTCTTCCGTCAAATATTTGAGGTATTCAGCATATTATTCTATTCGATTAATTAACACTTTGAGATCACTCCTCTTTCTAATTTAATAATAAAATCGTTTATGATACAAGTAGTACGCCGATCTATTACTAATTGGGTTTTTTCTAAACGGAGCCTGGATACTTCATTTTCTTGGTCCAACCAAGCCAACCATAAATAAGTTTTATTGAGATGGTAATATTAATCTGGATCCCCCCAAAACGGATCTAATTGCACCTCACGCGCCAATTTTAAAATAAATTGATTGGGTGAAACAAGGGATATCTCAATCGAGGGAGAGAACGGGGAAATCCCATATGACCCAATATATCTGACAAGCCGCACTATACGTCAACCCAAGATGCATCTTCCTCTCCAGGACTTCGAAAAGGTACTTTTGGAACACCAATAGGCATTAAAAAAAAATGAAGTACTATATTTCACTTTGATGTGGAAACGTAATAATGGGTTTAATTGTCTTCATAAAAATTGGCCGTTATTCAGTTTAGCCATGGTCAGAAAGGAAGACAGAATTAATAAAGTAACTAAAATTATTCCAAATAGGTCTTTCGAATGATGACTAAGTATGGATGGATTCACTCATAGAAAATGGGCTCAACCCACCATTGCGTATTGGGGCTTATCGGGTATAGAATAGATCTGCTTCTCTTTGTTCCTACGAACAGAATTGTTTGATTATTGCCAGCAGAAGAGAACAAATATTATCTCCTGCTCGGAGAGAATCCACTGAAGGGGGGAGGTCCATAGTATCGTTTTAAAAATGCAATAAAGTTACATAGTCTTTATCTTTCTTTGATAAAAAGGGGTATTTCCATGGGTTTGCCTTGGTATCGTGTTCATACCGTTGTATTGAATGATCCCGGTCGGTTGATTGCTGTCCATATAATGCATACAGCTCTGGTTGCTGGTTGGGCCGGTTCAATGGCTCTATATGAATTAGCCGTTTTTGATCCTTCTGATCCCGTTCTTGATCCAATGTGGAGACAAGGTATGTTCGTTATACCCTTCATGACTCGTTTAGGAATAACTAATTCATGGGGTGGTTGGAGTATCACAGGGGGGGCTGTAACGAATTCAGGCATTTGGAGTTACGAAGGTGTGGCCGGAGCGCATATTGTGTTTTCTGGCTTGTGCTTCTTAGCAGCTATTTGGCATTGGGTGTATTGGGATCTAGCAATATTTACTGATGAACGTACAGGAAAACCGTCTTTGGATTTGCCCAAGATTTTTGGAATTCATTTATTTCTTTCAGGGGTGGCTTGTTTTGGTTTTGGCGTATTTCATGTAACAGGTTTGTATGGCCCTGGAATATGGGTGTCCGATCCTTATGGACTAACTGGAAAAGTACAATCTGTAAATCCAGCGTGGGGTGTGGAAGGTTTTGATCCGTTTGTTTCGGGCGGAATAGCCTCTCATCATATTGCAGCGGGTACATTGGGCATATTAGCGGGCCTATTTCATCTTAGTGTTCGTCCGCCTCAACGTCTATACAAAGGATTACGTATGGGCAATATTGAAACCGTCCTTTCCAGTAGTATCGCTGCTGTCTTTTTTGCTGCTTTTGTAGTTGCTGGAACTATGTGGTATGGTTCAGCAACTACCCCCATCGAATTATTTGGTCCCACTCGTTATCAATGGGATCAGGGATACTTCCAGCAAGAAATATATAGAAGAGTTAGTGCTGGACTCGCTGAAAATCAAAGTTTCTCAGAAGCTTGGTCTAAAATTCCGGAAAAACTTGCTTTTTATGATTACATTGGGAATAATCCGGCAAAGGGGGGGTTATTCAGAGCGGGCTCAATGGACAACGGGGATGGAATAGCTGTTGGATGGTTAGGACACCCCATCTTTAGAGATAAAGAAGGGCGTGAACTTTTTGTACGTCGTATGCCTACCTTTTTCGAAACATTTCCAGTTGTTTTGGTAGATGGAGACGGAATTGTTAGAGCTGATGTTCCTTTTAGAAGGGCAGAATCAAAGTATAGTGTTGAACAAGTAGGTGTAACTGTTGAGTTCTACGGCGGCGAACTTAACGGAGTTAGTTATAGTGATCCTGCTACTGTTAAAAAATATGCTAGACGCGCTCAATTGGGTGAAATTTTTGAATTAGATCGTGCTACTTTGAAATCTGATGGTGTGTTTCGTAGCAGTCCGAGGGGTTGGTTTACTTTTGGACATGCTTCGTTTGCTTTGCTCTTTTTCTTCGGACACATTTGGCATGGTGCTCGAACCTTATTCAGAGATGTTTTTGCTGGTATTGACCCAGATTTGGATGCTCAAGTAGAATTTGGCGCATTCCAAAAACTTGGAGATCCAACTACAAAAAGACAAGTAGTCTGATATAATATAACATTGTTATCGCATCTTTCGAATCGACTTTTTTTTCTTTGACTTTTGCTCTTTCTTTAGGTAGGAGATGATCCAAAATAAACAGGTATGGAAGCTATAATTGTAAACCACGATCGAATCTATGGAAGCATTGGTTTATACATTCCTTTTAGTCTCGACTCTAGGGATCATTTTTTTCGCTATCTTTTTTCGAGAACCCCCTAAAGTTCCAACGAAAAAGGTGAAATAAAATAAATGATTTTGCATTTTCTCAATTGAAGTACTAAGCCTCCCGATATTGGGAGGCTTAGTACTTTAACTAGAACTAGTCCCCGTGTTCCTCGAATGGATCTCTTAGTTGTTGAGAGGGTTGCCCAAAAGCGGTATATAAGGCATACCCAGTAAAACTTACAAGTAAACCAGATATAGAGATGGCGACTAGGGTTGCTGTTTCCATTATTATATAATTTCAAGACCACAATGGATCTATGATAAGATCGTTTATTTACAACGGAATAGTATACAAAGTCAACAGATCTTAATTAAAACAATAGGATTTATGGCTACACAAACCGTTGAGAGTAATTCCAGATCTGGTCCAAGATCAACAAATGTAGGGGGTTTATTGAAACCATTGAATTCGGAATATGGTAAAGTAGCTCCTGGATGGGGAACCACTCCTTTGATGGGTGTCGCAATGGCTCTATTTGCGATATTCCTATCTATTATTTTGGAGATTTATAATTCTTCCGTTTTACTGGACGGAATTTCAATGAATTAGAAGATCACAAGAACTGTGAAGTCTTAGCTTTTCAATACAAAGTGAATCCTTTAGGGGGCTCGGATTTCTAGCCCATATTTATATATTTATTTTGATTTTGGTAGTTCGACCGCGGAATTTCTTTGTTTCTGTAGTTCGGAATATGAGTGTGTGACTTGTTATAATTGATCCTATTGATAGTACAGAGAATGGGTCTGCCATCTTCATAGAGATGTGTTTTATCGCGTCGGATATTTAGTCTATTATCTGAAACACGGAATATATGAAATCGAGCACGAAATATTAAAACTATGATTCATACTTAATATTCAGACCCCGCGGCCGGACTAAAAAAAACGCAAAGAATTAAGTATAATAAGTATAAATTGAAATATTTTTCTTCTTTCAAACGCCTCTTTATGCTTTGCTTAGTTTAAGCCGAACTATTAATTTAATTAATATTCATTGAATAAGTGATGATACAATGGTTTTTACTCAGAGAATCATTGGACTTAGCTTTAAGGTTTTATTGAATCATCGTGGTTATAGTATGAATCTGAGGTTTCAATCGATTCATAGGGTCTTAACAAGAGAATTCCTATAAAAAATAAATAAATAAAAGACATATTAATTAAATTAAAAACAAAAAAAAATAATAAATCAACGAAAGAAAACAAAATAGGGAAATAGAAGATTCAAGAGGCCTGTAACGATCTATATAAAGCAATATAAAGACGAATGAGCCGACTTGATATTTTGGCATTATCACCACAAAGCTTTCGGTTTTTTTTCATATCTTCAGAGAAGAGATAAGATTTAATAGAACTAGTAAGAAGTTTCAAACCTTCTATTTATTCTATATCCGTTTCAACCAGTATTGAGGTGTTTATGTTTGAGCTGTATGAGATGAAATTCTCATATACGGTTCTCAGAGGGGGAGTCCTCTTGGGTTACCTATCTCAATAAAGTCTATGATTGGTTCGAAGAACGTCTCGAGATTCAGGCGATTGCAGATGATATAACTAGTAAATACGTTCCTCCTCATGTTAACATTTTTTATTGTCTAGGAGGAATTACCCTTACTTGTTTTTTAGTCCAAGTAGCTACGGGATTTGCTATGACGTTTTACTATCGCCCGACCGTTACTGAGGCTTTTGCTTCTGTTCAGTATATAATGACTGAAGCTAACTTTGGTTGGTTAATCCGATCAGTTCATCGCTGGTCGGCAAGTATGATGGTCCTAATGATGATCCTGCACGTATTTCGGGTGTATCTCACCGGTGGATTTAAAAAACCTCGCGAATTGACTTGGGTTACAGGTGTGGTTCTGGGTGTATTGACCGCATCTTTTGGTGTAACTGGTTATTCCTTACCTTGGGACCAAGTTGGTTATTGGGCAGTCAAAATTGTAACAGGCGTACCTGACGCTATTCCTGTAATAGGATCACCCTTGGTAGAATTATTACGCGGAAGTGCTAGTGTGGGACAATCCACTTTGACTCGTTTTTATAGTTTACATACTTTTGTATTACCCCTTCTTACTGCCGTATTTATGTTAATGCACTTCCCAATGATACGTAAGCAAGGGATTTCTGGTCCTTTATAGACTTTATAGAAAAGATCATAGATATTTGTAATCACTCAGTTCTCAATTTTGGAGTATTTCATTGCTACAAGTATGGATTATTGAAAAGAATAAGACATGGTTTGGATATTTTCCTTCAACTCCAAAATCACAATATTGTGTTATTTATTTGACACGAATAGTTGAAGTTAATTCTCCGAAGAGAAAATGGATTATGGGAGTGTGTGACTTGAACTAGTGATTAGGCCATGCAGATATATGGTATCTGCCACATTGGAATTCAAAAAAAAATGTGTCTTTGTTCCAACCACCGCGTAAGCCCCATACAGAGGATAGGCTGGTTCGCTTGAAGAGAATCTTTTCTA